CGGATACAACCCATAAGGGTTTGCCCGTTCTTTGTACATAAACCCTTGTGAGGGTTTCACGCAGTTTCAGCAGTTCTTCCGCTTCCAAGATAAATTCGCCCGTTTGCGCTTCATAAAAAGAACTAGCAGGTTGATGGATCATTACCCTGATGATATAACATAATAAAAGATTCCTCTATCTCGTATCTCACATGATAAAGCGAAGAGAAAAGAAAGATAAAGAATAACAAGAAAAAAAAAGATAGAATTGAACAACCGTACAGGCATCTTTTGTGCATTGCATACGGCTCTATAATATAATTGACCTTTACCTTCAAGAGAAAAAATAGGATCTATCAGACCCAGATCGGTAAATGATCAAATTACCACCCTTCCTTTCGTAGGAATTTTAAAATACTATGATGGTTCCGTTGCTTTCTATATTAATTAGAAATTTTGTCTGTGATTTTTTTGTGATTCAGCAATCCCAAAGTTTCTTTTTGATCCGATCAAATAAAATGAGTAAAAAATAATCTTGTTTTTTTTTCGTACTCTTTCATAACATAAATATTGTTAAGAGCACTCCGGTGTGAAAACAAAAAAGTTTGTGACGCTGAATCGGACTCCCGATAGATAAGATAAAATCAGAAGTACCTTTTATCTCATACTACTCTCTCGATACATAATCTAATGTTTTGAAAAAAGAAAAAAAATTTCTCATATCGAATTCGAAGTGCCATGCTATTATTACTTAATATTCATATTTCATATGGCGAAGGCATAGTCTTCTTTTTTCTCTCAAATAAAAAAAAATCTCAAATAAAAACCTCATTGGCGCCAAGCGTGAGGGAATGCTAGACGTTTGGTAATTTCTCCTCCGACCAGGATAAAAGATCCCATAGAAGCAGCTAATCCCATGCATATTGTATGTACATCTGGTCGCACAAATTGCATAGTATCATAAATAGCTACTCCAGGTATTACCCATCCGCCAGGAGAGTTTATAAACAAATACAGATCTTTGGTATCATCTTCGATACTGAGATATACCATAAGACCAATAAGTTGATTCGAGATCTCGCTATCAACCTCTTGGCCTAAAAAAAGTAATCTTTCTCGATAAAGTCGGTTGATTAGGGTCAAATTGTATCCCTTAAGAACCGTACATGCACCTTTTGACGCATACGGTTCAAAAAAATTGCAAAAACAAAAAGAATCAATGTGTAGATTCCAGTCCTCCTTCTTTTATCATAGCAGGCTCTTTTTAACTTCTTTTCTTCTATTTTTCGATAAAGATAAGTTTTGGCCCCTTTCCCTATAATATAAAAAAGTATTCGAAAAACTTATCGAATTAACTTCTCATTGATGTATTGGTTCATCGAGATCCAATCCAAATCACGATATCATTTTCTTGTTCTGAATGGGCCTCTTCAATCTTTTTAGGTTTATGCTCTACTCCGGGTAAAGATCCGCCCGATTTTGATTTGCACATATAGGACAAATGCTCCCATTACCACTTTTCTTTTTTTTTTTTTTGCTATGACTTTTTTTCAATTCATTTCATACCTTCCGCCGAATATTTGATGGATTCATCTATATTATCGATTGATTAAGAGTTTGAGATTACTTCTCTTTATAAAATCGTTTATAATACAAGTAGTAATCATAAATATATTATCTTACCAATTGGGTTTTTTCTAAACGGAGCCTGGATATTTCGTTTTATTAGTCCAACCAACAAGTCAACCATAAATTATTCTAATTGATAATATTAATTTGAATCCCCCAAAAATGCACTTCACGCTCCAACTTTTTGATGATTCAATGAATCTTTCTTGGGCGAAACAGAGGATATCTCGATCGGGCGAGAGAACGGGGGAATACCATATGGCCCAATATATCTGACAAGTCGCACTATACGTCAACCCAGGATGCATCTTCCTCTCCAGGACTTCGAAAAGGTACTTTTGGAACACCAATAGGCATTAAATGAAAGAAAAAAGAGCTAAGTACTATATTTCACTTTGATGTGGAAACGTAACAATGGGTTTGTTATCTTTATAATATTGGTCTTTATCGTATTTTATCCATAGATTTTATAAAAATTCATAAAGGAAGACAGAATGAATAAAGGAAAATTATTACGACTAGGTCCTTCCAATGATGAACAAGTATGGACGTATTCGTTCAGAGAAAATGATATCAACCCCCATTGCGTATTGGTACTTATCGAGTATAGAATAGATCTGCTTCTCTTTGTTCTTACGAACAGAATTGTTCCATTATTACCAACAGAATAGAACAAATATTAACCCTTGCTCCGAGATAATCCACTGAACAAGGGAGGTCCATAGCATAGTCATAGTATAGTCTTTTCCAATGCAATAAAGTTACGTAGTGTCTATTTTTTTTTGATAAAGGGGTATTTTCATGGGTTTGCCTTGGTATCGTGTTCATACCGTTGTATTGAATGATCCCGGTCGGTTGCTTGCTGTTCATATAATGCATACAGCTCTGGTTG